TGTTGGTCGACTCGCTTCTCTACTTGAACCTCGTTAGCATGTCCGCTAAGTTCTCCTTGGTTCCCACCTTCAACAACCGCACCTTCTTCATTCACGGATGTAATGAAATTGAACCGCAATATGCTTTGTCCTCTTGTGAGAAACCGTGTTCTTGGCCAAACAACACTCATGCTATCACAAGATAAATTCATGGGTTTAGAGTCCGATCTCACGCATTGGAAGCCAAACCGCTTCCTTGCAAGCTTCCGTCAACGCCATATACTCGGCCTCGGTAGTCGACAACGCCCCTATTCATGATGGTCCGAAGGAGGCTTTGACATCCAACTAATTGGACCATTCCCAAACCGAAATACATAACCCGTAGTTGACCCCCTTTTGTCGAGCAAAATTTTCATCAAAAAAACATGCATGGGTTCCGAACTTTTGCTATATATTGAATAACCACTTGTGCCTCTCAAATAACGAAGGACCCACTTGGCGGCCTCCCAATGAGCTTTACCCGGATTCGCCATAAACCGACTTAGAACACCAACCGAATAAGCAATATCCGGTCTAGTACATACCATGGCAAAGATCAAGCTTCCCACAAGGAACTCGATCCATCATCTAATTTTCCTCTTCCTACTTTGGGATTGTTCGGAAGACAACAACAAGTGAGGTGCGAATGGTGTTTTCACCGGCTTTGCCTTGCTCATGCCAAACAACTCAAGCAACTTCTCCACAAACCTCCTTTGTGAAAGTCCCACTTTTCCTATCGCCCAGTCGAATATCAATAGGTGCAATAACTAGCATCGTAGATAAAGGAAGAGTCTCTCTCTTGGTTTTGGGGCAGAGGTATGGCTCTTAGCAGGCACTTTTAGCCCTGCTGCTCTAGCAATATGCTCCAGCTGCTGCTGATACTATTGGTGGTGCGTATGGTACTTCAATTCAAAAGGATCTGGTACTGGATACACTACTTGATGTGGGTATGAATAAGCAAGAACTTGAAAATCAAAGTTCTACAACCCTAGTTTATGCCGCCTATGCTACTGTCTCTGCCTTTGCTTATAGGTATGATTATGGGCACTTAATATGCTACAGTACTGGTTATGCTTAACTTAAAAAGTACCCGTCTTAGCTACTAATGCTACTGGTCTTTCGACTGGATCTACCCTTGCTTCCTATGCTGCTACTGATACTGAGAGTTATGCTGGTGGGTTGACTGGTCTTGTTACTGGTGCTGGCTATGCCACTACTGTAACCTCTGTCTATGGTGGCTGTGCCCCTGCCCTTAATGCCTTTGCTTCAGCTGATGGTACTGGTGGGGGATTCAATAGTTTGTTTGGCAAGGCACAAGCTTGATTTATGTTTTATGTATATAGATGCGCAGCAGGCAATGACGAAACCCCCTTTATTTTATAGGGACTGAAAAAACTCCAACTCGGTCTTGAACTGACACAGGAATTGGATTGACTACGGGATCCGCTTACTCCCCAGCACCCAGATTCGCTGTATTGACTAGGTCAACCAGATATGGAACTTCGAGCAAGTACTAGGTAAACTCTGGCACCAGAAGAAGTTTTTCTGGGCAGTTCGGACGTGATCGAGCTGTCCCTGCCTCCTGCTTTGGCAGAGATGAGTGGGAGGAGTGTGGAGTCAGAATCGATGATCGAAAGAGTTGTGTTAAGCAAATGGCCCGCGGTTGACTAGTCTGATTTACAGATCCTTCTATTCTAAACCTCACCTCAACCTGCTTTTTCTTTTTTTTTTTGTTTTAGACTTGGATCTAGGGGCCCAACCCCATATTCCTGCTCGAAGAGATGGTCATCTGTGCTCTACAGCTACTGGTGTCATCACCCTCATGAGAGGGGGAACCAACCAAGATGTATGTCGTCCAACCCAACCTCAGACTCTTTCTTCCCGACCTCCTCTCTGGCCGCAGTTATTTAGGTGGTATCCCGAGATTGAAGAGATCGACTCCCTCCCCGGAACACACGAAAGAAAGATATGAACTAGGTAAATAGAAATGGAAAAGAGATGTTTCCAATTCATCAAAATCAGAAGCTTTTTCTACATCCATATGATGTACTAAAGTAGATCGATATTGCCCATATAATAAAAGCAGATCTTGGTCCATGGAGTCCCAAGAAGGTAAGAACTCCAACCTATCCGATGCTTCTTCGGCCAAATACAATATACAAGTGGGACCTGCACTATGAGCAAGCTGTGCGAAAAACCGTTTCTTTTTTCCGGTTCCGAAACAACTTGGGCGAAATGGGGTTCTACCGGGAAACCATAGATTTTTGAGTTTTCGCCATTGGTTACTGGTCAAGCCACTGGAATGGAATAAGATAAGAATCTCTGGAGATCTTTCCTCTCCACTTACTCGATACAGGCTTTCTCTCTGTAGAAGACTTCTTCCGAATGGCATAATTGTCCGATCTTCCTCGATCTTCAAAGAAGACTGACTCCTCCTACTCCTCCTCCTTCATCGTCCTTGGTCCTTGTACAACCGATTTCCCGATTGTTGTTCTCTGCTCTTACCTGATTTAGTTCTTCTTCCATTCTTACTAATACTAAGAAGAAGATGCAAAAGGTAACTGCATTTCCCACATAGAAATGCCTTGTAGACTGAAAGGTTCTTCCTTCTCCTTCTCCTTCCCTAACGGAGCACTTTACCTAATTTCCTGGAAAAAAAAGCGTCGAGAGCGCGCTCGCCCGCTCTCCTTTCTCTACCCCATTTCTTATTCAATATACGCCTTCCTTGTGGGGTGGCCCCGCCTTTGTTTGAAGGCTACATTCGATTCTGAATAGAGAACTATATCAAGAATCGACCAACTAACAGGACACAATCAGACAAAAATTCAGAGAAGGTTTTCCAAAAAACTCCTAAGACTGAAGTCAAACGGAGGTAGCTTCAGCTCAAGAACAAGCACTCAAACGAGGCGGGGGACCCATGTGAAGCAGACCGGCAGCCAGAGATTCCAATAGGCAAGAACGGTCCACACCAGTATGGGCGCACGGTATTACTCTCCCCGTGAAGTACGCCACCGGTTAGGTCAAACGTAAGATGGCTTTGTGCGAGAGTGGCAAGAATCGGGTCTGATTTCGCCGGGACGCAGCTCCATTGCCTTTCATGCAGAGGAACCTTCGACGAGGGTTCGTACGATGCCCAAAACCTTACAGTCCACAGATTTCGAACATCACTATACGAGAATTCTTGGAGAATTGGATGTAGGAGGACTATAATGAGGAGGACGACAGAATCCACTAGACAGGAAAGTGGCTAGTGTGGTTCGAATCCACGTCGTGAGAGGGCGAAAAGGAGGCAACCCTATTTGCTTTCTTTGCTTGCCTTTGGCTTGCAGCATAGAGCTGCGGTAGGGGAGCTTGCTAAATGGAGATCTGCTATCGTGATACCTTGGTAGATCTCGTCTTTAGTCCGTCCCAGGTGGCTTTGGAAAGTCTCGTATTTCTTTAGGTAGAATGATTCTATGTAAAACTACTAGAGTCCGGACTTGCTCTCTCCTCCACTCTTCGCTAGAAGCCATCAATGCCAATAGAAGAGAAGATGGAATATCCTGGCTACCTATTACAACCCTTACTACATGAGGGATCCATCTCAAAGGCCTACTATTCATGCTACCTTTATTGAACAGGGTTTCTAGCCTATTCCTTTTCTTCTTCTTCTTAAAAAGGTCAAACAAAGCCCCGACTCTTCCCATCCGCCCCTTTGCCTTTCACTTCTTTCGGGTTGGGCTTCTAAAGGGGATATAGGAAAAAGAAAGTAAGGAGAAAGTGGTGGTCTCCTTAATATTAATATAGGGATCCTTGAATTGAGAACTTTCCCCCTTTCCTCAACTCAAGCATTACAGCAGGCTTAAAGGTATACTTTCCTTCCTTGCTAGACTCAAATTCTCACCTCGTCCAACTCGACACACTGACCCTTCTTAGCTCTTAGCTTAGTCAAAAAGAAGCTTTTCAACCCCAGGGGCCTGCCTCTGACTTTGATTAGTATCGACGGAATTCTTAAAGATGAAAAGAAGAATTGAGATACCCTTGATCCCGAAGCGATCTGCCTTTTGTCTTTATCTTTCTCCCGGTAAGCCACACAGTCATTCTAGCTCATAGTAACTGCTTGGGGATGCAGGTTAACATAAGGATTCTGGCAAGCTATCCTCTGCATACAACCCCATAAAGAATGATTCGGGCTTCCTCTAAGTCGGGAAGAGTTGAGTCAAATCTTAAACGAAAGAACCCCGCGCGGAAGGGACCATTCGGGTTGAAGAAGGCAATTTGTTAGCGATGAGAACGGACATTCACAACCTTCTTGAAAAGTCTGGCATACTTGGCATAAGAAGTTTTTCCTCGAGAAAGGGTCCTTCAGTCTGGCTTATCTTCATATTTGGAGGAGTAAGCGAGCTGGGTTAAAAGACTATGCTACTTGTGGCCTCTACAATTATAAGATCCGATATAAGATACGGAAGAAGGTTCCCCAGCGGAAGATTCTCTTGTCATCCCAGCCCTTCGAGGAAAGGGGCACCCTTTAAAAAGGTCTTGTCTGAGGTATCTAAATCGGGGGAGCTCCAGGAACTTCCTTATGGACCTTAGAAGTTGCAGCTCGCTCTTTGCTTTGTGGAGAAGAGCAAGAGTGGGTCACAGAAGACTGAGCTCATAATCCCGAAATCCACAAAGATTGAGTCAAGGACTAAAACAAAACTCTTCCTTATTATAGAAAAAGGTCTTCTTTGTTGCCCTCTTCCTTTCCCCTTTGACTTTATGGAAGCCCTTCTTACTCAGCTTGAGAGATTGAATTCCGCAAGTTCGAGTGTCTGCGCATTGGAGGAAGACAGAGAGAAGACTCATTCCTAAATATCTTATTCTGCTCATTCTTTATATAGATCTTTAGTTAGCTTTTTAGGGGATTATTTAGGATAAGCCTGAGTTGCTCTTTCTTCTGTCCGAGTCGAGTAAGCGAGCAAGACGGCCGGAGTGAAAGGGAGGGATGGAGTTCGAAGGTGGGATATCGGGGCGAGGGCGGTGTCCACCTGAAACTAAGCAAGCTGTCCTCTCGAGAAGGAGTTTGACCTTTCCGAAAGAAGATTAGGAGTAACCCATTAAGAGTGAAAAAGAGATGAAAGCAAGATTCCGACTTCCGCAAAAAGCAAGTACCCAATTGACTTCCAGAAATGAGAAGCGGTCAATCCTTAACTCTTCAACTATCACGGATTAGCCCATTAACCGAAGACCGGAAATAGAATAGGAAAATCCCGGATTTCTTGATGTAAAAGTAGCAGCATTTCTTGATTGAATTCTTATTGCAACTAATTCCTCAATACCCGGGAATGCTCTTACTACAAGGAGGCAGCAGGCAGGCAGGAAGTTCGGTCAATCAGTCGGTCAGTCGCTCAATACACCCGAGGCAAGGGATCAGAGGGAAGGGCCGGATAGTTATTGGCTAGACCCAATTTCAATAAAGGGGGTAAGGGGATGAGAGCTATGAAGCTATGAAAGCTCTTTTCTTTTGACTCACTCAATAGATATAGGCAGGCTAAAAGGAAGGTAAGAAAGAGGAGTTGCTGGATCGGGCGATAGGAAAGAAAGATTAGTAAAGGCGCGTGTTAGCACTCCTGAAGAAAGGCTAAGTCAGCCGGTTAACAAGGTCCAGGGAAGGAGAAAGTCTCAGGCATCTTACTGTGAAGAAAGGGCAAACCGGGTAGAAAGGGAAAGGTATCCGTAAGATCTTACTAATTCGAAGGGAACTCCGGTCAGGATTCTTTTCACCCCTAAAGGAAGAAAGAGAAGGCAATCTCAGGGAACTTCTAGTTTTTGCCTCGAAGGGAAAAGAGGTAACTAAAGGTTGGCTCGCGAGAGAAAAGGGATGAGATTGACCAAATCGGAATGCGCACCTTCTCTCATGCCCCTCCAATGCCTCAGTTTAGGCTATGACTGATTGATGAGCCTTCTATCTCCTTCGGTCAAGCAAGGCTGAATGAGGACACTTATATCTTATATATAGGATATAGGCTTTCTGCCTTCGCTAACAGAAGAGAAGAAGAAAGGTTTTAGCATAGAATGAGAGAAGGAAAAATAGCATTACTTACTTTTCTCCCATGCTTTGACAAGTGAGTGTGGGATGAGGGTGCTCACTAATAATATAAAAGAAGAAAACGAAAGGGCAAGTTTCAATTACGAGAACGAACATTAATGGATTACTTTGTCTCCATTGCTGGGAATTTCAATTGAATCTCCTTCCATACTTCACAAGCAGCCGCTAGAAAAGGACTCTATTTGCTAGCCTCACATCCCTCATTACGAGCTTCTGGAGCTACTCGATTAGCGACGGAACCGGGTGCCCTAAACTTCCTCCACCGAATTCTAGTACGGAAGAATCTCGGTCAGAGCGGGCATATGCCAAAGGTGAATACCCCTGAAGCTACGGGTAGAGAGAGCCAATCTTGAGTGAAATACCGCGGCTCCTGCTTTCTCAGGTTGAGGAGTGAGTCGGAATGCTGCTAAGTCTCTTTACTTTCATAGTCAGGAGTATAAGAAATCCATTTCTAATCTTTAAGACCAGCCTCCATGCTTTAACTCGACTGGAAATTAGGATATACTTGCTCATACGTAACTAGAAAGCGTAGGTCCAAGACTCCTATACCCGATCTCTGCTAATAGAATCGTGAGATTCAAACCAAATATGGGTTCAGACCTTATATTATAGGCACCCTAAACTCCAGTTTTCAGCTTAAAGATCTTTGTCTCTATCGAAATCTAAGAAAGCATTGACTTTTCACGCTTGGGTTGAAAGCGGACAGATGTGAAGAAATTCCGTAAATCAGCTCTTTGTTGTGCTCGAATCTCCAAGCGCAGGCAAGTCAGCTAGCGGGGAATGAAAGTTAGAGTATAGAATTTGCTCTGTGATATCCCAACGGGAAGTTGAGAGGGTAGGTAAGAAAGAGAGATGGGGATATCAGACAGCAGTGAAGCAGACTAGTATATGGGTTTCAGTGAGCCAAGGATGCGGCCCTAGGTCAGTCCGCCCTGGAAGGAAGTAACTGATAGGCCCTGGAGAACTTCGAAGCTTATGGGGCCTCCTCTTGGTTGCCATTCGATCGCTGGAGTTTGAATAGATTAGTTGGGAATTGGATGCTCTGCAGTGATGGGCCCAGCTGCTAAAGCAGTTGATCCACTCAGATCGGTTGATTTCATGCTGACCAGGCAATGAGAATTAAGGAGGTTAGTGATAGGACTAGTTTCCGCTTATGCGGGTGCTGTAGCTAATACACGAGTACGAGACGAAGCCAGTAAGAGCTGAAAGCGAATTCCACTGGGGGAGCAAATTCCACTCCTTCTTCCCTTCCAGTTGCAGTCCCAAGGGAGAGTCCACTCTTCTTTTTATTAGCCTTCGGCTTCTTAGCCTGCTTTCTTAGCTCTATACCTCTTCTTCTGCCTAAGGCCTTTGATCGCCTTGCTTTTGACCTTCAGCTTCTTTCCCGGTCTCAGAGCCTAGTGTTTTAGCCCTGCTTTGCCCATCTCCCTTTACTACTATTCCAGTTCCTCGTGGACCAGACAAGGATGAAGATAGGAGTGAGAAGGCAGTTTCTCTTTACTAAAGATCTCCACTTTTAACAAGGGATCTTTCTAAATACCCGGTCAAGATCTCCTGAGCGGAATATAAAAAGAAAAGAGAGTCGACTCCTTTATCCGTTTACTACATATACTGCCTTATATCCGTCACATGCTTTCCTTCAAACTACTCTATTTCATTCAAATCGTCACTTCCGAGCTTGAAAAGAAGCCGAGTTTGTAGCCTTAAATTTAAATATCAACAAAGACATCCGTAGAATCTTTTACATAATCAACAAGAGAATGAGCTAAAGCAAAAGCTGAGGCTAGAATAGTAGGGGATGGTGGAAAGGTTACTCTTTCGCAATTCAGAAAGCTGTTCTAAGCCCCTTCCAACCCCCGGATCAAGGGACTACTGAGGAGCCTTGCCCATTTTCCAATTTTTCATCACCTTGGCCAATCCGGCAGAGAAGGAGCGGCTGCCACGAAGGGATGGTTAGATTACTTTATTAATTTCCGATGAGGTCATCCAAGCTTTGAAGGAGGTAGGACTCTTTTATGCTTTTGATCTCTGTAAAGTTAGGCTCGACTGGGAGCTTCTGGAAGCAGCTGTAGAGTGTTGGGATCCTGATCGTGATCTTTAATTGGCATAAGCTCGCACCCTCTTTGGAAGAAGTGTATCGTCTTTCTGGTCTTCTTCATATAGGTGAACTTGGTATCGTCGTGCCTCGTTCTGGCTACACTTCTCTGCTTCGTGATTCGCTGGGCCTACGCCAGGATGAGCTCAAGCTTGGTTATGCAGGAGGGGATCCGACTCGCTTATTTACCAAGATTTTTAATTGACAGGTTCTCACATGACCGCGCTTCAGTTTCGACTCCAAGATTTACCCACTGCGTTTGCTTGCGGAAATCTTTATTGGTGTCGATATCAGAGCCATTGACCTGGTTGTGACGGGAATCTTTAGCTGTCTGCGCTCAAAGGATAAAACCACAATTGTACCTTTGATCCTAGCTGAGATGTATAAAGGGCTCTCTGATTGTGCTCGTGGGATAACCAATATTCTATTCTTCATGGACCATGTGCCATCTTGCAATTGTGGCTGCTATGTCATTTGAAGATAATTGCCCCTATATGACGTGGTGGCACAACGAAAGAGGATCCCTCCTATCTCACGCACATCAAAAGTGCTCATGATCTCGAAGGCCTGGCAACCAGAGAGCATTTGGAGAATTTCTCAAGCAGCCATAGAATGTGGAGAAGAGGAGGCATTCTTTTCCCAGCATTTGGTGCCTAAAGGAGATATACCAAGGACAGCTAAAGCCCGGGGTGATCTCATTCTCTGCGCATGATGCGCTATTACAAGGGCTGAAACATAGCGGACCCTTTGTATGTCAAAATTGGGGAACTACGAGCGAGAAGGGCATTAGTGGACACCGGCTCTTCTATCAATATCAGCCTTTATCTTGATCTTGCATAACTTGGGAATAGAAAGGTGCCGATCTCACGACAAACTCTGAAATATTTCATATGATGATCAAAGTCAAAAGGCTCGAGATAGGTTCGAAGCAAAAGATCTAGGTCATTCATTGGAATGAAGCAAAGCGGGTCTTCCCTACCAAAAAAAAGGGTCTGGCGAAGGGCACAGAGCTATTGCTATCGATAACATATTCTAAGACTTCTTCCTTTCACTAACGTGAGAGCATCAACAACCCATTTATAAGATACAAGCGAGATGAGCCCATCGAAAAAGGTGTAAATCGGGACAGCTGTATTCGTCCATTCCTCGTACGTTGGTCGAGCCATTTCATCCCTGGCACGAGCAGAGCTAGAGTATAAGAGGATCGACTAACAGGAGCGAAGTAGAGAAGATTACTATTGAAGAAAAAGGCTAGTTGTCCCTTAAGCTAGTACTTTTCTCGGGTACCGAGACAGGTGCGCAGCGGTTCCTCCGCTGACGAAAGAAAGCTCGACTAAGAAGGAGATTCATTCATTTTAGTATAGGGAAAGAGATGAGGGTTTGTACCAACCAAGAAGTCGTTACAGACCGGAGAACAACATACTAAATCGAATCAGAAAGCGAACGAGTGTCAGACTGAAATTGAAAGTCCAAGTACGAGCTAGTTACATACCTGGAGCGATAGCTAGAGAGATCACGGATTGAGGGTTGAAAGTAGAAGGGGTTGTTGAATCTTAAAAGCTTAAAAGAGAGGTTTGAAGAGGCTAAACTTTGAGTTGTTGAGGAAGGGTGCTAATCCTACCTTGATTGTTCTTCGCAGACCGGCCATGTCCTTTCCAGGTCTTATTGCCGAACTGGTTCTCCCATCTGATATTGTAATTACTGGTAGAGCCAAAAAATGGGCAATTAATTGACCCGTTGATGGACAACTTTATCCTTCGCCGGTTGTTTCGAGAGCTAAGCTAATTCGCTTCTAGTTCTGTAGCTAGAGCTGGTATTTCATCCCTCGTCGAGGCATAAAAAATCAGGTCTCTCGAGCCTCATCTTTTAAGTAGGAATGCTAAAATAGAGAGTCCAAATCAGAATATGTGAAAGCTTGCCCGATTGAAGAATTTAATGAACGAATTGCTTTCCTTAAGCTAGCGCACCGCTCCGTGGGCTTGTCAGTTTTCAAATTAATGAGACAAGTCTAGTAGAAAGAGGACGTCTCTGTCCCTTCACAAACACCTACGGCTAGGCAGAAATCCCCGCTTTCATTGAGGGACGTTTTCACTTTAGGGCCTCCTTATATAAGCAAATCAATCCATTCCCAACCCAAAACTCTACAGAGTCGGCTGGTCGTGCTTTAGAGGAAAGTTTCACCTTCGAGGGAGGCAGAGGTAGATGCGTCCAACCAATTGAAAGATCTCCCTTCCTACCACAGTACTTGTGAAAAGACTTTGGTAGAATGCGGGCTAATGCGTCGTTTCTTTCTTCGTCTCGCTCCCCGGCAATCCGCCAACAATTTTTTGAATAGAAGGAGATCAGAAAGATACGCGGACGACTTGACTAGAAGTATAGGTCGAATGTTTTCGTGAGCAGTAAGCAGCAGATCTCTCCTTATTTTGGCAAAGCTGGTGGCCGCGTGTGAATTCTTTCAAGGCGACGGGGCGGCCTGATTCGACATTGTTGTTTACTCTGATCCGGTCGAGGTGGTTTTCACCAGCGCGTAGGTGGTCTGACGTTCCTATGACCGAGTCTTTCTGTCCCCTGTGAACATCTTTTCTTAATGTATTAAAGAGGGCCTCTCTAACCGGTGAAAAGTGGTGGGTGTCCACTAACGGCCATTCCTGGCTCGGCTCCGATAACGCAATTCCGGGAGGAGTCGGTAATTGGGCACTGGATCCCTTCGGACCTGGAAAACGTGTAACGCTGGGTCGGGGTTTGGTGAACCAACTGGTCGCTCTTCTAGTTGAAGTATCGGGCCCCTTTTTCGTTGTCTAGGTTACACCTTCGGAATACCCCAGAAAGGGAATTCTTCTCTACTTCCCGTGATCTTCACTTTACGCCACACCGACTCCCTTTTCGAAACGTCATAAGGCGTGGAATTAGACCAAGGGGAATCTCCATAGGAACTAGTCCCTCAGATTTCGCACGTAGGAGATCGAGACACAGCCCCAGGGCTATGGGGAAAGATGTAGATCGATCGCCCTAGATAGACAACTACATAGAGGGTCTCTACAAGTCTATATATTCTTAGATTTCGTTCCCCCCGTGACGATCAATATCACAACCAATGAGGTCTGCAAGTTTCACATCTAAGTAATACCCGATCCGGTAGTTTACGATATATATATTTAACAACAACATTATAAGAAAAGATATTAATAGATAACATTATAAGAAAAGATATTAATAGATATCGGTAGTTGTCCGGTCGTACCCAAACAATAAGATTCCAGAGGGAAATGCACCTAAGATCAAATATTTCGAGCCGGCTTCCGTGGAAAATTCAGACTTTCTTTTTGATGCTGCGATCACATAAAAACATAAACTTTGAGGCTCAATAGCTAAATACATGGCAATTGAATCATGAGCCGAGATCATAAAGAGCATACTGCGAGTAGGAAGTAGAATTAATACAATGAATTCAAAAGCATCAAACCTCTCTTGTTCGGAAGAATCGAAACACATCGAAATGGTACCAGCCGTACTTAATAATAGAAGGATTTGGCAGAAATATGTAAAATTGTCCCTCCTAAAAAAATTATTCCAGAATAAATGGGCAATAGTTAGGAGAGGTGCGCCAGCGGCGAGCAGAAGCAAGGTTATTAGATACCTCAGGAAAGCCCGGCCAGAACCACACGTGCAAGTTTCCCTGCATGTGGCTCGTCCGTGATAACTTCTTCGGATTTGCGTGAACTAGCGGACCGATCACTAAGCGGGGCCTCCAGTATGAGGGAACCTTTTCGGAACTGGTTAGGAATGGGCGCCACTATCCCAGCCCCGATCCAGCCAGGTTCTATTGATCATGTCCCCTTCCTAATAACAGTTGTACCTTGTCTTGGGGCATCTTTGGCTTTACGAGAGAAAGCCCGCCGAAGAAAAAAGTCTTTCTCTTCCCGTCCCGGATCATATTCCGGTGGCGTCCACAGAAGAGGAAATAGCAATGCATCTTGCTCAGCAGGCGTAGCCTGGAGTGGGAGTGTAGCGTGGGCAAGGTAAGTGGCCGCCAGAGAGGAAGCCAAACCGGCCTCTCCAGCTAAGCCGCCGGAGAAAACCAGGTGCCTGAGGTAAGCTCTACTCGGCCGGAGCATTGCTTCCCCATAACGAATAGGCTAGCTCTATCTCTCAATTGCCTATCCTGTGCTCGATAAGGTCCCCGACGTTCCTCGGCCTCGAGGTGCATTTAGTTGTCTTACATGAGACTGGGGATATTCCGTGCTCCATGGCAGGGCACCTTTCGCTAATCTATTCCGCCCGCCCGTCCAGACGCGGCGCCCATTTTAATTATCATCTACTGCCCTTTCTTTCCTCCCGGCTATTCACGCATGAAGATCGTCGTATGTATGCTCGACTTCGGTTGCCGACGCGGTAGGAGTACATTATGGCAGGATCAGTCACCCGGGCAAACCAACCCTCCTCCAAGAAGAATTGTGCTATGCCCTCCCGATCCCTATAGAGCGAAAGAGCTGCTTGGTGATCCCTAGGTTGCAGCACGCCCGGTCGTTCACTCTTCGCGCCGCTGCCGCCGTTTCTAGGACCGACCGACGCCTCACCTGCACAGGTACCTACGTAGTGTAGTGTCGGTCGCACATTCAACATAGCGTTCGGACTCATGTGCCTTCCAGAACCAGGGGTCTTTGAACCTGCTGCGTACGATTAGCCAGCCTTGCGGCGGCAAAAGGATCAGACGTCCCCCATGCTACGGTTCCCTGCGGTCCAAACCCGGTGCCGCATTAGGTTAGGGGGCTGGGCTCGCTCCTGTGCATCCCCAAGCGCGCTGCCCTCCTAGGCGCGCAACACTAAGTAATCCAAGCCAACCCACATTACTGACTAACGGCGGATAATCATATTTCTTAGAGGTACTAAATACAACTCCATGAATGAGCAAAATGGAGGTTGCATTAATGATAAAGATCTCTGGGGAAACCGCTAAAAAAAGATTGAACATGTGGGAGGATCCGAACGAATTCTGCTTTCATTTCCCCCGTATGGAGCACTGAGTTACTTACGTTACGGTCTTCAGCAGGCAGGCTGCACTCTAGGCGGCGGCTAGGAGGCAGCAGCCAGACTAAGAATTCATGTGTAATGATGGTGATTCCACACCAGGCTACAAAAATTCTTTTTCTACAAAAAAAGGGGGGGTCCTAAACAAAAAGGAGTCCATGACCCCTTTTTAGAGCGTATAAGGAGAGGTTGAATTCAAAACTTTTCTCTCGACCCATTACCAAAAAATGGACGTCACTTTGGAACACATGCGGATAGCCGCCCCGCGTGGCTAAAAGTAAGCCAAAAGAGCGTGAACTCCCACCGAGAGACTCGAGTATTATAAAAGACGCCACTCTACGAGGGAAGTCCTCTGGTCGAGTCCTTGCGAGCCAAACAAAGCGAACCCCTTCCTTGGTCGAGAAGATGCAGATAAAACGCCAATAATAGCCTGATGTCAGCTTCTACGGCATAAGCTTTCAAGTGCGAGAGCTGCTAATAATAAACATTTCATAAGCCAATTCTTTTTAATCTAGGTGAAATTTTGAACAGTCATTTCCATCTTCCGAAAGAGAAATTCCGAAAAAGCCTCCGGTACTTCACTTTCTCGATCGGTTCACGAACGTGTGGAGGGCCAGCACACGGCCGGGGATTTGCTGCATTCCGCCATAACTTCGAGAATGAAATGAATGAATTTGTTTTGTCGAAAGCTGCGCCCGCGCACTCGATGCTTTTCTCCTGGAGATGAAGGCCCGTACTCCCTGTGCCGAGGAGTCCCAGGAGCGTAAGGATCTAGTTTCTTGTTTTTTTTTTCTTCTCTTAAGATATTTCGAGCGTCTCACTCCACTTGCTTGCTACTCTTGTGATAGGGGTGGTAGGGCTTACCTTTGCCTCAAGACACGTTCTATTTATACCAACCTATTCTATTCTTGAGTCAACTCCCCACTCTGTGAGCGGGCGTAAGAGACGAGACCCCACAGGACATTTTTCTTTCTATACGGATGGGTATAAGACAACCGAAAGAAAAGAGTAGAAGGAAGAATACCGGGATAGGGCGTTCTTTATATCTCTTACTATCATAAAGAAGACTCGCTTTCCATTTAGGGTTTTAACTAACTCGATTCATTTGGTAACTACTTACCTGATCCCCTCGCCAACTCCCAGCTCTCCTGAAACTGCCCTTCTACCCAGGCCTCCCGCTCTCAACACTGAGAACCCTTCCTTGTCATCTCTGAGCACTGAACACCTTCTTTACTCTCCGAAAATACGGAAACCCCCTATTCTCCCTCTTCTTCGACCAGGAATGACTAATTATCTCCTAGTTTCAAAGTCTCCCACTGAAGATCTTGCCTGGGCTAGTGCTTCCCCTAAGGGAGATGGATATGATGCCGCCGTAAAAGACCTAGTAGAAAGATATGCCCCTTAAGTTGTCCTAAAATCAGGCGTGAGTCGGTCTTCACTCGCTGCTGTGCTCTCTCTTCAATTTCCGGCTAAGCAGGGTTCCTTACCCCGGGGACAGATTCTAACTCTTCGGACAATCCCTTAGAACAAGGATGATAAAGACCCTTAGAGCTGAATGCTAGTGCTTCTTCTTCGTCTGGTCCCCTTCCTCTTCTATGAGTGGCTGAGGCCAAGACATCTTCAATCTCTTCCCCAAAGGATTCCAGTCTATTCCCCCTTCTATCTGAGTCGGATCCCCCCTCACTGAACTAATTCATGTAGCGAATCCAAAAAATGATGATGTCAGCCTATTCTTGCTTTCCCGTCCCTTTATCTATTCCTTTGCATTGTCCGAGTCTTCTTTCATTCCCCATTGAAGCAGGAGTCTTTTAAGCCAGGATAAAAAAAAGATGGATGCTTTCCTATTGTTCCAGGCCAGTTCTTTTTTTGGGGCCGATGGAGTTGCTGTGCCAGTTGGAGTCTTAAAAGAAGCAAGCGCACCCTTGGAGTCTTTCTCGCTGGGAAGGTATAATAAGGCTATCTTAACCGGGGAATCCATGTGAGCACGGGCCCTTGAAGCAGCACTTTTTTTTTCTAGGGCTACTCTAAGAGGCTGCACTCCTAAAGATTCTTCCCATCCTCCGGCTTCAAGCAAGTAAAATCCAGCCAGCAAGTGATAGACAGAAAGGAAGAAAGGGTTCGTTTTATTTAGACAAGAAAGCAATGGAAAGTGCGTATATAAAGCCAGTTGCAAATGTATTTAGATTAATATTCCTAAATTGTGTTATCTCTTTCCTTTTCCACTCACACCGGACTATAGAAAGAATTAGAAGGTGGTAGAGGTTACGAAGTCAAATCAACCATTCCATTCCGGACCTCGGCTTCAGAATCAGTCTCGGGTGAGATCTTATCGATCTGGGTGGAAAGACTGCAGCGGATGAAAGACCATACTACAAAGAAATGGTACCAGGGGGCCTAGCTTTCAATCGGCTTAATAACCGGGGACTGCATTAAAGCAGTAAAGGGGACTGTTGGTGGGACAGCATGGGATGGGCCGTGACTTTCTCTGGAGGGTGCCACTTACACCCAACTCATTCAACGCGTCTCGTTGCGCTCGTTTAGCCTTTTTCGACTACCCGAGGCAGCAGGCAATGGGGAAGGCTAGCGTTATGCTTTACACATGCAAGTCGAACGATGGTATGCTCTCTAAGTGACGAGACAGGAGCTCGACGGTTCCATGTAATTCCTTTGGCAAAGGCCCTAACTACAGTTCTGAGTAACTCCTTGTCTCATTGATCCGAAGGCGGAAGTCCCACGTGTACTAAGCGCTCTCTCTCTCCGATCTTATTCCATCCCTATCAATCTCTCATTGAGAGTCCAATAGTCAGTCAGACTTATCAATCTAGTGCCTTTGCTTTCTTCCTCTCGTTAGCCATCCTTCTCGGCGGTTGCTTTCCATTCTCCTTGATTGGAAGTCTATGCTCGATGAACTGCCTATCCAGTCCAGGCATCTCGTCGTAATCCCAAGCTTGCAATCCCTAAACTCCTTGAGTAGCACGATCAACTGCCTCTGCTGCTCTTCAGAAAAAGGGCTACTAATGTAGTCATTTTCTTTCCTCGGAGTTCTTTCTTTCTCGGAGTGGATCCTGCACCAGTACAGCACTAACACTAGCTATAGCAGTAACCAGTACAGAAAGTCAGTCAGTGCTATGCTATTTCAGTGTTACAGGTACAGATTGTGCTCCCTGTCATTCATCTTGGTCACACATTTGGCACTCTTTCTTTGTGCCCGAACTATCTGAATGATGTTTTTTGTACCATTCTGTTAAGTGGTACAGTTAATACCATGAAGATCGTGGTCGAATAAGGCCCATAAGCATCTTTGAATTCCGTTCCGTCACCCTCTGCTTCTTACTCTGCTGCTACTAGTAATGGCGGTACTTCTACAGGTGCTGCTACTGATGCAGGGTATCGATCTGTATATGTGGCTGGAACAGATCACTGCCTTTGCTCCCTCTACTGCGTCTAGATCTCCTGCTCCTGGGTATGGAACTACGTAAACTCGCTTTTTCTGACTGGGACAAGGTGGGTCGAAAGCTCATGGGGAACCAAGATTCTGATAGTGTAGACCCATTGTATCGCCTGAAATCGGTAGTCTGCTGGTCCATTTGGAAAATGCAGGAGTCGGCGACTTCCAGGGAGACCTTTTGAATGAGAAAGCAATCAGGAACAAGGTAGTTAGGGACATGCGGACTAACTGCTCTGACATTCCTGTTTTTTGAAATGAATCTACGGACCTTCCGTTTCAGAAGGGGCCTCCCCTTCTCCCAGACTGGGACTGACTCGGATAGCGAACAGAACGGCCTGGAATGGGAATTCGACTTCGATGGGGTTTCCAAAGCCCGGGCAAGGCGAGGCAGGCCACCTTAATTAGCCCATCTTGAGAGGCACAATGGGGGCTTCCTGCCAGTGGGTAACCGGACTTATAAGGAGACATCACACTAGAGAGCTTCTTAATTTCCCAAAGATCCACCCTGTCTTGTGTGACAGCGTGTGCTTGTTAGATTGCTTGGGGTTCTATGTTGGGCCCACTCTTTGTCACCTTAGGAAAATGGACTCATAGGCTGTCTGGGCCCTATGATCGACTTTAAATAGGGGGGCTTTGACTCCAGCCCAATCTGTGGTTTTGTCATACAATAAGATCCAATTTGTTTGGATTCATTAGGGTTTGCCCATTACCTTGAGTGAGGCCTAACGTGTACACCTCTTGAAATGAAGATGTGATCTTATCCACCGATGGGTCTTGTCTTGTTATAAGCCCAATCCTCTCGTCTTAGGGTAGGATATCCAAAAACCTTAAATCACGGGAA